CAGGATTGGTTCCCGATAATGGATTAGATCGCACCAATATAAATCCTTTTTTTTTCAAGTTGAAGCTTACCCAATATCAAGGAACTATCGGTATTGGTACGTTGTTGAATCAAAATAAGGAATGCCATTCTTTAAGAATTTTGTCATCATCCAATTGTTCTCGAATTGATCCATTCAATAGTTCAAAATATAACCATGTGACAAAAAAATCGGACTGCCTAATTCAAATTAGGGATTTTTTAGGTCCTTTAGGGACTGTTGTACCTAAAATAGCGAATTTTTATTCATCTTATCATTTGATAATTCATAATCAGATCTTGTTAAAGAAATACTTGCTACTTGATAATTTTAAACAGACTTTCCAAGTCCTTCAAGTACTTAAATACTGTTTAATAGATGAAAACGAGAGGATTTATAGCCCCGATCCATGCAGTAACATCATTTTGAATTCATTCTTTTTGAATTGGTGCTTTCTACATCATGATTATTGTGAGGAGACACCCACAATAATGCGAATTAGCCTTGGACAATTTATTTGTGAAAATGTATGTCTATTCAAATATGGACCACACATAAAAAAATCTGGTCAAATTCTAATTGTTCATGTTGACTCCTTAGTTATAAGATCCGCTAAGCCCTATTTGGCCACTCCAGGAGCAACCGTTCATGGACATTATGGAGAAATCCTTTCTAAAGGAGATACATTAGTTACATTTATATATGAAAAATCAAGATCTGGTGACATAACACAGGGTCTTCCAAAAGTGGAACAAGTCTTAGAAGTGCGTTCAATTGATTCAATATCGATAAACCTCGAAAAGAGAGTTGAAGGTTGGAACGAGCGTGTACCAAGAATTCTTGGAAGACCATGGGGATTCTTAATTGGAGCTGAGCTAACCATAGCCCAAAGTCGTATCTCTTTGGTTAATAAGATCCAAAAGGTTTATCGATCCCAGGGGGTACAGATCCATAATAGACATATAGAAATTATTGTACGTCAAGTAACATCAAAAGTGTTCGTTTCAGAAGATGGAATGTCTAATGTTTTTTTACCTGGGGAATTAATCGGATTGTTGCGAGCGGAACGCGCGGGGCGTTCTTTGGACGAAGCGATCCATTATCGATCAATCTTATTAGGAATAACGAGGGCATCTTTGAATACTCAAAGTTTCATATCCGAAGCGAGTTTTCAAGAAACCGCTCGAGTTTTAGCAAAAGCTGCTCTACGGGGTCGTATTGATTGGTTGAAAGGCCTGAAGGAGAACGTTGTTCTGGGGGGGATTATACCTGTTGGTACCGGGTTCAAAAAATTAGTGCACCGTTTAAGACAAGACAAGAACATTTATTTGGAAATAAAAAAGAAGAATCTATTCGAGTTGGAAATGAGAGATATTTTCTTACACCATAGAGAATTTTTTTCTTCTTGCATCCCAAATAATTCTCATGGGATATCAGAACAATAATTTACACGATTTAATGACTCCTAAAAGGAGATTCATTCTTTTTATTTTATTAATTTAAAACTATCTTATCTGGTCCGATTATGGATTTGGTAACAAAACAAATAAAATAAGTAATTAAAAGAAATTACTGGTTTTGACTGCGTATCAATGGTCAATCCTCGATAGAAGGTTCCGTCGGAACAATTTTTTTTTTTGTTTTTTACAAAGAGACAAGGTAACTTGAAAAAAACAAAAAAAAAAAAGAGAAAGTGTGGGGAAAAATGACAAGAAGATATTGGAACATCAATTTGCCAGAGATGATGGAAGCAGGAGTTCATTTTGGTCATGGTACTAGGAAATGGAATCCTAGAATGGCCCCTTACATTTCTGCAAAGCGTAAAGGTATTCATATTACAAATCTTACTAGAACTGCTCGTTTTTTATCAGAAGCTTGTGATTTAGTTTTTGATGCAGCAAGTAGGGGAAAAAACTTCTTAATCGTTGGTACAAAAAATAAAGCAGCGGATTCAGTAGCATCGGCTGCAATAAAAGCTCGATGTCATTATGTTAATAAAAAATGGCTCGGTGGTATGTTAACGAATTGGTCCACTACGGAAACAAGACTTCATAAGTTCAGGGACTTAAAAGCGGAACAAAGGATGGGGAAACTCAACCGTCTCCCCAAAAGAGATGCGGCAATGTTGAAGAGAAAATTATCTACTTTGCAAACATATTTGGGTGGGATCAAATATATGACAGGATTGCCTGACATTGTAATTATCGTTGATCAGCAAGAAGAATATACAGCTCTTCGAGAATGTGTCATTTTGGGGATTCCGACGATTTGTTTAATCGATACAAATTGTGACCCGGATATCGCAGATATTTCGATTCCAGCCAACGATGACGCTATAGCTTCAATCCGATTGATTCTTAACAAATTAGTATCCGCAATTTGTGAGGGTCGTTCTAGCTATATAAGAAATCATTGATTATGATTAAAACTAATTAGTTAATTTTTTTGAACCCCATACCATGGATTTATTTGATTGGTTACTATATCTATCTTGAATTTTAAAAAGAGATAAAAAGTACTGGGAATATTATGTTATGTGATTCTTTGGTATCCGAAATATACGTATATGATTAATGAGAAAAGTGGGTGAGTCGAGAAAGAGATGGTTGAATCAAAATAATTCCTTTTTTTTGAAGTTCGATTTCTGTCAGAGGACAATATGAATGTTATACCATGTTCCATTAAAACACTCAAAGGGTTATACGATATATCGGGTGTAGAAGTAGGCCAACATTTATATTGGCAAATAGGAGGTTTACAAATCCATGCCCAAGTACTTATCACTTCTTGGGTCGTAATTGCCATCTTATTAGGTTCAGTCATTATAGCTGTTCGAAATCCACAAACTATTCCGAACGACGGTCAGAATTTCTTCGAATATGTCCTTGAATTTATTCGAGACTTGAGCAAAACTCAGATTGGAGAAGAATATGGTTCTTGGGTTCCCTTTATTGGAACTATGTTCTTATTTATTTTTGTTTCTAACTGGGCAGGTGCTCTTTTACCTTGGAAAATCATACAGTTACCTCACGGGGAGTTAGCTGCGCCTACGAATGATATAAATACTACTGTTGCTTTAGCTTTACCCACATCAGTGGCATATTTTTATGCGGGTCTTAGTAAAAAAGGATTGGGTTATTTTGGGAAATATATTCAACCAACCCCAATTCTTTTACCAATAAACATCCTGGAAGATTTCACAAAACCTTTATCTCTTAGTTTTCGACTTTTCGGGAATATATTGGCTGATGAATTAGTAGTTGTTGTTCTTGTTTCTTTAGTACCTTCAGTAGTTCCTATACCTGTCATGTTTCTTGGATTATTCACAAGTGGTATTCAAGCTCTTATTTTTGCAACTTTAGCCGCGGCTTATATAGGTGAATCCATGGAAGGTCATCATTGAATAGTTTTCTAAAAAGTCTTTTTTTTTTTTGAAATTTATTTTATCCGAATTCATGCATGGTTCAAGATAATCAACTCTGTTGGGGAACATAATAGATACAAATACGCATCTATATACGGTCTAGAAATTTTGGGGGAAAGCACGATATTACGAAATTGTAAAAAAAAAATGAGTTAGGTAGATCAAATCCGATTCAATATCAAATGTGAGTGGTTTACGTTATGCAAGAAACAAATGTATATGTGATATTAGATATTCACTAGTTATATATGGGCTATCCTTATATAATATATAATATATTTGGAGTCCACTTCATTTAAATAAAAAGGATTCCAATAAAATTATTTTCTCTTTGATTTCGTTTTTTACTGTGGATTCAATGAAAAAACAGACGAACTCAAGGATATAGAAGCGGAAGAATTGATGAAAAAATGAAGGGTTCGAAACAAAGAAATGCAATAACTGGAACCATATGCATATGGATTTACAAAAACTCTATCATTGGTAGAAACGAAAAAAGGGAGATATCAAAGTAGTTCTGACAATTCAATAATATTATTATTCCAATTGGGAGTTTTTAGTTACTTCGATCCAATAGGTCTTAGTGAGAAAATAATAAGTAATAACTCATAGATTCATTGTATTATTAACCATTTCTTTTTTTATTTGGTACGAGGAACTTACCATGAATCCACTGATTTCTGCCGCTTCTGTTATTGCTGCTGGGTTGGCCGTAGGGCTTGCTTCTATTGGACCTGGAGTTGGTCAAGGTACTGCTGCGGGCCAAGCTGTAGAAGGTATTGCGAGACAACCAGAAGCAGAGGGTAAAATACGGGGTACTTTATTGCTTAGTTTAGCTTTTATGGAAGCTTTAACAATTTACGGACTGGTCGTGGCATTAGCCCTTTTATTTGCGAATCCTTTTGTTTAATTTAATCCTAGAACTAGAAATGTGAAAGAGTACATAACGTAGTTTTTTCTTATTTCATTAACTCGGACTTGCCGTTTGCTTCTTCGAATTATATCAACACAATACTTTAACTTTACTCCTACAATTATTTATTTGTTGAGACAATATCTTCCGGGAAGGACTGATTTGAGGATGAGGAATTAGCGGATTCGCTCGCTTTCTTCCTTCCCGTTCTTAGTACACTTAGTATAATGGAAACCTTTTTTCCCTTTAGGAGAAGCCTTTCAACAAAGTAGATATTTCGCAATTGACATTAGATCTAGGACCTAACCTAATAGGTATCTTATTGGGAACTTCAAAAAAAGAAATAACTAAGAAATTTGAAAATTTCATTAATTCATATATTCCCAAAATTAATTTAATAAAAAAAGGGCAAACGAACAAAAAGAACTCTGTTCTTTGTTAGTCCTATCTATAAGAGGAGAGCTTATGAAAAGTGTAACCGATTCTTTCGTTTCCTTGGGCCACTGGCCATCCGCAGGAAGTTTCGGGTTTAATACCGATATTTTAGCAACAAATCTAATAAATCTAAGTGTAGTGCTCGGTGTATTGATTTTTTTTGGAAAGGGAGTGTGTGCGAGTTGTCTATTTCAAGAATAGGTTGGATCC